AAAAATAGATTTGATAGAAAATCATTATCAACAGAAATTATTGATTTCTTAAGTTTAATCAATCAATTTTTTAGAGGATTGGGATCCAATCAAAATTGGAAGGATCTTTCTTTATTTTCAGAAAGAAGAATAGATTCGGAAAAGGGAAGAAAATATTTAAACTATTTATTAACTCAAATTGGAACTGATCCTAATGAAATTAACAGAAAATCAATTAGGATAAAAGAAATCAGTAAAAAAGTTCCTCGATGGTCATACAAATTAATCACCGAGTTAGAACAACAATCAGGAGAATATCCAGAAGAGGCACCAGGAGAGTATCAAATTCGTTCAAGAAAGAGTAAACGGGTAGTCATTTTTACTGCTACCAAAGAGGATACTGATCCTAATACTATGGATACTAATACGGATAATGAACCAGAGGAAGTGGCTTTGATACGGTATTCACAACAATCAGACTTTCGGCGAGGTATAATCAAAGGTTCTATGCGAGCTCAAAGACGTAAAATAGTTATTTGGGAATTGTTTCAAGCAAATGTGCATTCCCCTCTCTTTTTGGACAGAATAGAAAAATCCCCTCTTTTTTCTTTTGATATCTCCGGGTTGATTCAATTCATTTTTGGAAATTGGGTGAGGAAAGGGGAAGCATTCAAAATTATAGAGTATACAAAAGAGCAAACAAAAAGAGAAGAAATAAAAGAGAAGAACAAAAGAAAAGAGAAAGTTCGAATAGAGATAGCAGAGGCCTGGGATACCATTCCATTTGCGCAAATAATAAGAGGGTACATGTTATTAAGTCAATCCATTTTTAGAAAATCTATTCTATTACCTTCATTGATAATTGCAAAAAATATTGGCCGTATATTCCTATTGCAAGTTCCTGAATGGTCTGAGGATTTACAGGAATGGAATAGAGAGATGCATGTTAAATGTACCTATAATGGTGTTCCATTATCCGAAACGGAATTTCCAAAAAATTGGTTGACAGATGGTATTCAGATAAAAATCTTATTTCCTTTCTGTCTGAAACCTTGGCACAAATCGAAACTACAATCTTCTGAAGAAGATTTAATGAAAAAGAAAAAAGAAAAAGATGATTTTTGTTTTTTAACAGTTTGGGGAATGGAAACTGAACTTCCTTTTGGTTCGCCCCGAAAACGCCCTTCCTTTTTTAAACCCATTTTTAACGAACTTGAAAAAAAAATTGGAAAATTAAAAAAGAAGTATTTTCAAGTTCTAATAGTTATTAAAGAAAAAACAAAATTAGTTTCAAAAGAAATACAAAAAAGGGTTATCAAATGGATTATTTTTCTAAACCAAATGATAAAAGAACTTTCAAAAGTAAATCCAATTTTATTATTTCGACTAAGAAAAGTCGAAAGAGATGAATCGAGTGAAATGAAAGAAGAAAAAGATTCAATAATCAACAATCAGATAATTCACGAATCATTTAGTGAAATTGTAGCTCCGAGTTACACAAATTCTTCATTGACCGAAAAAAAAATCAAGGATTTCACTCAGAGAAGAAGTACAATTCGAAATGAAATTGAAAGAATGACAAAAGAGAAAAACAAAGTGACTCAAAAAAGAAAAATAAATGTTAGTTCTAACAAAAGAAGTTATAATACTAAAAGATTCGAAAAATGGCAAATATTCAAAAGAAAAAATGCTCGATTAATTTGTAAATTACCCTTTTTTTTCAAATTTTTAATTGAAATAATCTACACGGATCTAATTTTATCTATCATTAATATTCCGAGAATGAATACAGAACTTTTTTTTGAATCAACAAAACAAATTTTTGATAAATCTCTTTACAATAATGAAAAAAAGCAAGAAGGAATTAATAAACAAAAGACAAATCCAATTACGTTTATTTCGACTATAAAAAAGTCACTTGATATTATTAGTAATAAGCAAACAAATTCATATATGTTTTATGACTTATCCTACGTGTCACAAGCATATGTATTTTATAAATTATCACAAATTCAAGTTAGTAACTCGTCTAAATTAAAATCAGTTTTTCAATATCAAGGAATCCCTTTTTTTCTTAAGCCTGAAATAAAGGATTATTTTGAAACACAAAGAAGGGTTCATTCGAAATTAGGGGATAAGAAACTTCCAAGTTCTAAAATGAATCACTGGAAAAACTGGTTAAGAGGACAGTATCAATACAATTTATCCGAGATCAGATGGTCTAGATTAATACCCCAAAAATGGCGAAATAGAGTTAATCGGCATTGTATAGCTAAAAAGGCCAATTTTAAAAAATTGGATTCATATGAAAAAGACCAATTAATTGATTCCAACAAAGAAAAACAATTTGAAGTAGATTCATTATATAATCAAAAAGATAATTTTCAAAAAGACTCTAGATATGATCTTTTATCATATAAATTTCTTTATTATGAAAATAAAAAGGAATGCTTTTTTTATAGATCTCCGTTTCAAAGAAATAAGAACCGAGAGATTTCTTATAACACGCATAAAGCAAGCCTTTTTAATATGCTTAGTAACATCCCTATCAATAATTATCTAGGAAAGGTTGATATTATATATATCGAAAAAAAGGCCGATAGAAAATATTTTGATTGGAAAATTCTCAATTTTTATCTTAGACAAAAAGGCCATATTGACACCTGGATCACGATCGATACCAACAGCAATCAAAATCCTAAAGTTCGTACTAATTATTCTCAAATAATTCCTAAAAAAGATTTTTTTTATCTTATGATGATTCCAGAAATCAATTCAACAAACTTCCACAACGTATTTTTTGATTGGATGGGAATGAATGAAAAAATGCTAAAGCGTCCCATATCGAATCTGGAACTTTGGTTCTTCCCAGAATTTGTGTTACTTTATAATGCATATAAAACGAACCCTTGGTTTATACCAACCAAATTCCTCCTTTTAAATTGGAATAGAAATGAAAACAATAGTAGTGAAAATAAAAAGATCAATGAAAACCAAAAAGGAAGGTTTTTGATGCCATCGAATAAAACTAAAAAGCATCAAAATCAAGAACAAAAAGAACCCATAACCCGAGGAGATCTTAGACCTATTCTCTCACAACAAAAAGATAGTCAAGAAAATTATGCAAAATCAGACATGAAAAAGTGGAAAAAGAAAAAACAATACAAAAGCAATACGGAAGCAGAACTAGATTTGTTCCTAAAACGTTATATGCTTTTTCAATTGAAATGGAGCGATATTTTGAATCAAAGAATGATCAATAATATCAAGGTATATTGTCTCCTACTTAGACTGATAGATCCTAGAAAAATTACTATATCCTCGATTCAAAAGAGAGAAATGAGTTTGGATATAATGCTAATTCAGAAGAATTTAACTCTTACAGAATTAATGAAAAAGGGAATATTGATTATAGAACCCATTCGTCTGTCTGGAAAAAACGATGGACAATTAATTATGTATCAAACCATAGGTATTTCGTTGGTTCATAAGAGTAAGCACCAAACTAATCAAAAATACCAAGAACAAAGAAATGTTTCTAAGAATGATTTTGATAAAGCTATTTCACCACATCAAAGAATAGTTGGAAATAGAAATTTGGATTTGCTTGTTCCTGAAACTATTTTATCGTTTAGACGTCGTAGAAAATTGCGAATTCAAATTTGTTTCAATTCAAAGAAGAAAAATGATGTAGATATAAATCCAGTATTTTGGAACGGAAAGAACATAAAAAGCAGCAGCCAAGTTTCGCATGACAGTAACCATCTTGATAGAGAGAAAAATCAATTAATAAAATTAAAGCTCTTTCTTTGGCCTAATTATCGAGTAGAAGATTTAGCTTGCATGAACCGTTATTGGTTTGATACCAATAATGGAAGTCGTTTCAGTATGTTAAGGATACAAATGTATCCACGATTGAAAATTCGTGGATAATATACTTATTCTATATATCATATCCTATAACCTATATATAATATAGGTTATATGAAAGTAAAGAAATAGACAGATCACATGCCACAAATTTCATTTTTATATCCAATATGAAATGAATAATGTCTCAATTAGGTCTTGAAATGAATCAACAGAACCTTCTTCATTTTAGATCTAAATTATTCGCTGCGAAAATGTACCAATGCCTTTCTATCCCTATCGAACTCCAATTTCAAATTGGATTGATTTGAATTCCAAAAATTAGGAGTTTATAAAAAAATTCGGATTAGATTATTCTATATACCACATTCGAATTAATGGCATTATTATTACTGATCAGTAAAATCCATATCTGAAAAAAGGAAGAGGGGCATTTTTTTTTATGGTAAAAAATTCATTCATTTCGGTTATCTCTCAAAAAGAAAACGAAGAAAACAGAGGGTCTGTTGAATTTCAAGTATTCAGTTTGACTACTAAGATAAAGAGACTTACTTTACATTTGGAATTGCACAAAAAAGACTTTTCGTCTCAGAGAGGTTTACGGAAAATTTTGGGAAAACGTCAACGACTGCTGGCCTATTTGTCAAAAAAAAATAGAGGACGTTATAAAGAATTAATTGGAGAGTTGGATATTCGAGAGATAAAAACTCGTTAATTTTAAGCGTGATACCATTATTTGTATTTGAGCTTAGTCGTTTTAATTTTGATGAACTTCTTTTTACTTTCAGCAATGCATGGAAGAATGACTCGGGAAAAAACTTATGATTGCACCAACTACAAGAAAAGACCTCATGATAGTCAATATGGGCCCTCACCACCCATCAATGCATGGTGTTCTTCGGCTGATCGTTACTCTCGATGGTGAAGATGTTATTGACTGTGAACCGATATTGGGTTATTTACATAGAGGGATGGAGAAAATTGCGGAAAATCGAACAATTATACAATATTTGCCTTATGTAACACGTTGGGATTATTTAGCTACTATGTTCACAGAAGCAATAACCGTAAATGGACCCGAACAGCTAGGTAATATTCAAGTACCTAAAAGGGCTAGCTATATAAGAACTATTATGTTGGAATTGAGTCGTATCGCTTCCCATTTGTTATGGCTCGGTCCTTTTATGGCAGATATTGGGGCACAGACTCCTTTCTTCTATATTTTTCGAGAACGAGAATTGATATATGACCTATTCGAAGCTGCTACCGGTATGCGCATGATGCATAATTATTTTCGTATCGGAGGAGTCGCTGCTGATCTGCCTCATGGCTGGATAGATAAATGTTTAGATTTTTGCGATTATTTTTTAACCGGGGTTGCTGAATATCAAAAGCTTATTACACGGAATCCTATTTTTTTAGAACGAGTTGAGGGCGTAGGCATTATTGGGGCAGAAGAAGCAATAAATTGGGGTTTATCGGGCCCAATGCTACGAGCTTCTGGAATACAATGGGATCTTCGTAAAGTTGATCGTTATGAGTGTTATGATGAATTTGATTGGGAGATTCAATGGCAAAAAGAGGGGGATTCATTAGCTCGGTATTTAGTACGAATCAGTGAAATGACAGAATCCATAAAAATTATCCAACAGGCTCTGGAAGGAATTCCAGGGGGACCATATGAGAATTTAGAAATCCGACGTTTTGATACAATAAAAGACCCTGAATGGAATGATTTTGAATATCGATTTATTAGTAAAAAACCTTCTCCAGGTTTTGAATTGTCCAAGCAAGAACTTTATGTAAGAGTCGAAGCACCAAAAGGAGAACTCGGAATTTTTCTGCTAGGAGATCAGAGTGTTTTTCCTTGGAGATGGAAAATTCGACCACCGGGTTTTATCAACTTGCAAATTCTTCCTCAGTTGGTTAAAAGAATGAAATTGGCTGATATTATGACGATACTAGGTAGCATAGATATCATTATGGGAGAAGTTGATCGTTGAAATGATAATTGATACAACAGAAATACAAGCTATCAATTCTTTTTCCAAATTGGAATTCTTAAAAGAAATCTATGGGATCATATGGATACTTGTCCCTATTTTGACTCTTGTATTAGGAATCATATTAGGTGTACTAGTAATTGTTTGGTTAGAAAGAGAAATATCTGCAGGGATACAACAACGTATTGGACCCGAATACGCTGGTCCTTTGGGAATTCTTCAAGCTCTAGCAGATGGTACAAAACTACTTTTCAAAGAAAATATTCTTCCATCTAGAGGAGATACTCGTTTATTCAGTATCGGGCCATCCATAGCAGTCATATCCATTCTACTAAGTTATTCAGTAATTCCTTTTAGTTATCGCCTTATTCTATCTGATCTTAATATTGGTGTTTTTTTGTGGATCGCCGTTTCAAGTCTTGCTCCTATTGGGCTTCTTATGTCGGGATATGGATCAAATAATAAATATTCCTTTTTAGGTGGATTAAGGGCTGCAGCTCAATCAATTAGTTATGAAATACCATTAACTCTATGTGTATTATCAATATCTCTACGTGCGATTCGTTAAGAAAAAAAAATTCACCTATTTATTTTCTTTCTAGCAAGATTCTAGCAAGAAAGTTAAATGAATATCCATTTTTTTTATTCATCATTGGGGGTTGATGAACTAAAACAGATAGTTATATGAGTGAAATAAAACAACTTACCAATTTGCTGTTAAAAGAATTCAATCTCATTTCCTATGTACAAGAATTAAGTGAAAGTCAACATAACCAACCGCAACTGTTTACCCCAAGATTGGTTGATTAATCATCATGGCTTGAAGCGGGTTCAAAAGATCAACTGTATGGGGTTTTGACTAATAGATGTCTTACCCTAATGGGAGATTCACAACAATGAGTGGATGGTTAGGAAGACCAAGATACACAAAGGATTAGTAATGGAGATTCGAGAAATTATCCAACAGGATATTTTTTTATGGATTAAAGTAATTCGATTGGGGCTTTAAGTTAGTAGAAATGATTAAGAAGTATTCCCCGCGATTTCGATCCAGAGTATGTTCCTATCCACTTTTTAAGTAAATAACTATCAAGAACGAAGAAATTTTTTACTTTGAATAATAACCCTTTTTCTGAGAAAGGAGAATAGGAACGAAATAAAATAGAAAGACTAGAATTGCAAAAAAATCGTTTTTTATTCAGAACTATATTTATTTTATTTCTATCAATAAAATAAATTCTTGTTATGTAATGCAATGTCTAATTCTTTTTCGTAATCGAAAATGATAAGTTGAAATATTTATGTGATATTCCTCTAACAAGTCTTTTTTTATTCAAGGATAAAGTTATTAATGAACAAAGAAAATCAAAATTCTTAAAAGATGAGATCAATTCAGAAGCAATTTTTTATTATAAATCTAGCAGACAGAATTCCATTGGTCTAATTCTATTCCTTAGGATAAGAGTTTCACTCTTTATCGATCCTACAAACAAAACACCTCCAGATAAATAATGTTTTGAAAGGGCCTTAGATTTTATTTATTTGTGACCTATGAGGAGCCGTATGAGGTGAAAATCTCATGTACGGTTCTGTAATAGCGATGGGAACAGTGATGTTATCATCGACTATGATTATCTAACAGTTTAAG